AAATTGCGGAAAACAGAAGTATTATACAATACTTGCCTTATGTAACACGATGGGATTATTTAGCTACTATGTTTACAGAAGCAATAACGGTAAATGCACCAGAATTCTTGGAGAATATTCAAATACCCCAAAGAGCCAGCTATATTAGAGTAATTATGTTAGAATTGAGCCGTATAGCTTCTCATTTGTTATGGCTTGGACCTTTTATGGCGGATCTCGGGGCACAGACTCCTTTTTTCTACATTTTTAGAGAGAGAGAATTGATATATGATCTATTTGAAGCTGCTACAGGTATGCGAATGATGCATAATTACTTTCGCATCGGAGGGGTAGCTGCCGATCTCCCTTATGGATGGATGGATAAATGTTTAGATTTCTGTGATTATTTTTTACAAGGAGTTGTTGAATATCAACAACTTATTACACAGAATCCTATTTTTTTAGAACGAGTTGAAGGGGTCGGTTTTATTAGCGGAGAAGAAGCTGTAAATTGGGGCTTATCGGGACCAATGTTACGAGCTTCTGGAATACAATGGGATCTTCGTAAAATTGATCCTTATGAGTCTTACAATCAATTCGATTGGAAAGTCCAATGGCAAAAAGAAGGAGATTCGTTAGCTCGCTATTTAGTACGAGTCGGCGAAATGAGGGAATCCATAAAAATTATTCAACAGGCTGTAGAGAAAATTCCTGGAGGACCTTATGAGAATTTAGAAGCCCGACGCTTTAAGAAAGCAAAGAATCCCGAATGGAATGATTTTGAATATCGATTTCTTGGTAAAAAACCTTCGCCCAATTTTGAATTATCAAAGCAAGAGCTTTATGTAAGAGTAGAAGCTCCAAAAGGCGAATTAGGAATTTATCTGGTAGGAGATGATAGTCTTTTCCCCTGGAGATGGAAAATTCGTCCACCGGGTTTTATTAATTTGCAAATTCTTCCTCAGCTAGTTAAAAAAATGAAATTGGCTGATATCATGACAATATTAGGTAGTATAGATATCATTATGGGGGAAGTTGATCGTTGAAATGATAATAGATAGGGTAGAGGTAGAAACTATCAATTCTTTTTCGAAATCGGAATTATTAAAAGAAATCTACGGACTTATATGGATTCTACCCATTTTTGCCCTCCTACTGGGAATCACAATAGAAGTACTCGTAATTGTGTGGTTAGAAAGAGAAATATCCGCATCGATACAACAACGTATTGGTCCTGAATATGCTGGCCCCCTGGGACTGCTTCAAGCTATAGCAGATGGAACTAAACTACTTTTAAAAGAGGATATCCTCCCATCCCGAGGAGATATTCCTTTATTTAGCATTGGTCCCTCTATAGCAGTCATATCCATTTTATTAAGTTTTTTAGTTATCCCTTTGGGATATCGTTTTGTTTTAGCTGATCTTAGTATTGGTGTTTTTTTATGGATTGCGATTTCAAGTATTGCTCCTATTGGTCTTCTCATGGCAGGATATAGCTCAAATAATAAATATTCTTTTTCAGGCGGTCTACGAGCGGCTGCTCAATCTATTAGTTATGAAATACCATTAACTTTTTGTGTACTAGCAATATCTCTACGTGTGATTCGTTAAAATAGGATCTTTTTCCTCTAAAATACATTGAATGCTTATCTTCCTTTGCTTATTCTGTATTTGCGTTGGTAAGTTAAACTCGATAGCTATATGAGTGAAACAAAACAGCTTATTAATTTGTAGTAAAAATAAAAAATCTCATTTCCTACGTACAAGAAAAAAGTTCAAGTAAACATAAGCAGTGTAAACTCTTTACCCCAAGGTTGAGATTGTTTAATTAGTCATCATATCTTGAAGCGGGCAAGAATAAAGGATTCGCGATATGGAATTCCATTACTAGAATGTTTTGAGTTATTACTATAATTTAAACTTATAACCATAAGGCAATCCATCAAAAGTTAGTGAGGGATTAGGAACACTAAAGTACATACAGGATTAGTAATGAGAGAATCTAAATCATTAGACATTTTTCCTCATAAAAGGAATCATAATAAGGACTTGAAATTGGTGGAAATGATCAAGCAGTACTTTCTTCAGATTCCGGTCTAGAGTATGTTCCCATTCACTTGTTAAGGAAATGGCTATCAAGAACGAATTAACCCTTTATTCTTTTTTTTAAGTATACCCCTCCCGGGGAAAGAAGAATAGGACAAAAGATATGGAATACAATACAAAAAAGGATCTTTATTTATTCTTTCCTTCCTTTATCCCTATTCATACAGAATTCCTCATGAACTAATGCCAAATTCTTTCCATTTATTAATTGCTATAACGAGTGATTTATTCCAATATTAAGTTATTACCGAACAAAGAAAAATTTTATTATATAAAGGATGAGATCAATTCGGAAGCGCTTTTTTGTTATTCTAGCAGACGTAATTGCTTTGGTCTAATTTTGGGCTTTCAAATCAATTTTATCTTACCTAATTCTATCTATGCCCAGGGGATAATACCGAAACAAAACAATCCTTTCCTTTTTTCTGATCATAGAGGAGCCGTATGAAGCTAAGGTTTCATGTACGGTTTTGGAATAGCGGTGGGAACTGTGATGTTATCATCGACTATGATTATCTAATAGTTCAAGTACAGTTGATATAGTTGAAGCACAGTCCAAATACGGTTTTTTTGGATGGAATCTTTGGCGTCAGCCTATAGGTTTTCTAGTTTTTCTAATTTCTTCTTTAGCAGAATGTGAAAGATTACCCTTTGATTTACCAGAAGCAGAAGAAGAATTAGTAGCAGGTTATCAAACCGAATATTCTGGTATTAAATATGGTTTATTTTATCTTGTTTCTTACCTAAATTTATTAGTTTCCTCTTTATTTGTAACTGTTCTATACTTAGGCGGGTGGAATTTCTCTATTCCCTATATATCCTTTTTTGGATTTTTCCAAATGAATAAAATAATTGGAATTTTGGAAATGGTAATAGGTATCTTTATTACATTAACTAAAGCTTATTTATTTCTCTTCATTTCTATCACAATAAGATGGACTTTACCCAGGATGAGAATGGATCAGTTATTAAATCTTGGATGGAAATTTCTTTTACCTATTTCTCTGGGCAATCTCTTATTAACAACTTCTTCCCAACTAGTTTCACTATAAATAAGAATACAATAACAGTAAGAATATTTTCAACACAAAAGTTCTCTCAAACAAGAGAAAGAAACATACCTTTTTCATATATAGATTGAGAATATGTTCCCTATGCTAACTGGGTTCATTAGTTATGGTCAACAAACAATACGCGCCGCAAGATACATTGGTCAAGGTTTAATAATTACCTTATCCCACACAAATCGTTTACCTATAACGATTCACTACCCTTATGAAAAATCAATTACATCGGAGCGTTTCCGGGGGCGAATACACTTTGAATTTGATAAATGCATTGCTTGTGAAGTATGTGTTCGCGTATGCCCTATAGATCTACCCCTTGTGGATTGGAGATTTGAAAAGGATATTAAAAGAAAACAATTGCTTAATTATAGTATTGATTTCGGAGTTTGTATATTTTGTGGTAACTGTGTTGAATACTGTCCCACAAATTGTTTATCAATGACTGAAGAATATGAACTTTCTACTTATGATCGTCATGAATTGAATTACAATCAAATTGCTTTGAGTCGGTTACCAATCTCCATAATGGGAGATTACACAATTCAAACAATTAGGAATTCGCCTCAAAGTAAAATAGACGAAGAAAAATCTTGGAATTCAAGAACGATTACGGATTACTAGGTATTAGGATTTTTTTATTAGAAAAATCCATTTTTACTAATTCTAACGAAAAAAGAATAACTACTGCTTAACAACTTATATGCATATACAAAAAATATCCTAATACCTTTTTCCTTCCTTGAATCTTTTAGTTTTAGTCATGAAAAATTTTATACTATAAATTTCTTCTTATCCATAATGGATTTACCTGGACCAATACATGAGATTCTTGTGCTATTTGGGGGATTTGTTCTTCTACTAGGAGGTCTAGGAGTAGTATTACTTACCAACCCAATTTATTCTGCCTTTTCGCTGGGATTAGTTCTTGTTTGTATATCCTTATTCTATTTTTTATTAAATTCCTACTTTGTAGCTGTCGCACAACTTCTTATTTATGTGGGAGCCATAAATGTCTTGATCATATTTGCTGTAATGTTTGTAAACGGCTCAGAGTGGTCTAAAGATAAGAATTATTGGACTATTGGAGATGGGTTTACTTTACTCCTTTGTATAACTATTCCTTTTTCACTAATGACTACTATCCCAGATACGTCGTGGTATGGAATTCTTTGGACTACAAGATCAAACCAAATAGTAGAACAGGGTCTCATAAATAACGTTCAACAAATTGGGATTCATTTAGCAACCGATTTTTATCTTCCGTTTGAACTCATTTCCCTAATTCTTCTAGTTTCTTTAATAGGTGCAATTACTATGGCTCGACAATAAGAAATACTTAGAATGAGTCAAAATTCTTAGAATTTCAAATATAAAATAAATAACTAAAGAATTACAATTTTGATTTAGTAAAACCCATCTACTGCCAACACAACAAATACCTTCTTTTATCTTTTGTTGTGTAATTGTTCTATTCTAATTAATTGAATCGGTTCAATTCTTGTCCTCATATTGAAATGAATCGAGATTGATAAGGAGTTAGTTAATGATGTTTGAGCATGTACTTTTTTTGAGTGTCTATTTATTTTCGATTGGTATCTATGGATTGATCACAAGCCGAAACATGGTTAGAGCTCTAATATGTCTTGAACTTATACTGAATTCAATTAATCTAAATCTCGTAACATTTTCTGATCTATTTGATAGTCGCCAATTAAAAGGAGACATTTTCGCAATTTTTGTTATAGCCCTTGCGGCTGCTGAAGCAGCTATTGGACTATCCATTCTTTCTTCCATCCATCGTAACAGGAAATCAACTCGTATCAATCAATCCAATTTTTTGAATAATTAGACATAGAATCCTCTAAACAAAGGTGCATATATAATAATAAGAAACATTAAGATGAATAGAAATCTAATCTTATTTTCTTATTAGTGTTTAATAATATCCATTTTTTGAGTAGGTTATTTCAGAGTATTGTTTTTTACTTATTGAATATTGCATTTTTGCAATTCATTGATATTGCAATTTGAATATTGCAATAATTTATATTGAAAAGATGATAGCCAATTTATTGGCTAATTCGAATTAGTATGTAGAATTCGTATAATTATGACTGTTGAAGCCTTAAATTCAAGTCTCTTGGCTCTTTTCACGCTTTCTCACAAACAGATTACGAAATATATTGCATTTTTTGTTAAAGTTTGGATAAACCATTGCTTCGTCTGGTGTCTACAATACATCTAATTTATATAGTACTAATTTCATTTTTACCAGATCGAAAATTTTTATGTTGAAAAGGAAAATTTAGAGATCCAATGTCACATTCTGTAAAAATTTATGATACATGTATAGGATGCACTCAATGTGTACGAGCTTGCCCAACAGATGTATTAGAAATGATACCTTGGGATGGATGTAAAGCCAAGCAAATTGCTTCCGCGCCGAGAACCGAAGATTGTGTGGGTTGTAAGAGATGCGAATCCGCCTGCCCAACGGATTTTTTAAGTGTCCGCGTTTATTTAGGGCCTGAAACAACCCGCAGCATGGCTCTATCTTATTGATACGTTACAAAAAACTCCACTTGAATCGTCTGATTCCTCTTTACCGAAGAAGCCTGTGCTCGAAATAATCGAGCATGGGCTTTTCTGGTCAAAACGTATCTTGTCTTTATTACTTTATCATGAGTTATTTTCCTTGGTTAACAATACTTGTTGTTTTTCCGATATTTGCAGGTTCATTAATTTTCTTTTTACCTCATAAAGGAAATAAAATCGTTAGGTGGTATACTATAGCTATTTGTTTATTAGAATTCCTTCTAATGACTTATGCATTCTGTTATCATTTCCAATTGGAGGATCCCTTAATGCAATTAAAGGAGGATTCTAAATGGATAGATGTTTTCGATTTCCACTGGAGATTGGGAATCGATGGACTTTCATTAGGATCGATTTTATTGACAGGATTTATCACTACTTTAGCTACTTTAGCGGCTTGGCCGGTTACTCGGAATTCACAATTATTCTATTTCCTGATGCTAGCAATGTATAGCGGTCAAATAGGATTATTTTCTTCACGAGACCTTTTACTTTTTTTTATCATGTGGGAGTTAGAATTAATTCCTGTTTACTTACTTTTATCCATGTGGGGGGGAAAGAGGCGTCTGTATTCGGCTACCAAGTTTATTTTGTATACTGCAGGCGGTTCCATTTTTTTCTTAATTGGAGTTCTGGGTATGGGATTATATGGTTCCAATGAACCCGGATTAGATTTAGAAAGATTGATTAATCAATCATACCCTACAACATTAGAAATACTACTGTATTTTGGCTTCCTTATTGCTTATGCTGTCAAATTGCCGATTATACCTTTACATACGTGGTTACCAGATACCCATGGGGAAGCGCATTACAGTACATGTATGCTTTTAGCCGGAATTCTATTAAAGATGGGAGCATACGGATTGATTCGGGTCAATATGGAATTGTTACCGCATGCTCATTATCTATTTTCCCCCTGGTTGGTAATAATAGGAGCGGTGCAAATAATCTATGCAGCTTCAACTTCTCTTGGTCAACGAAATTTCAAAAAAAGAATAGCCTACTCCTCCGTATCTCACATGGGTTTCATAATTATAGGAATTGGTTCCATAACCAACATTGGACTAAATGGAGCTATTTTACAAATATTATCTCATGGATTTATCGGTGCTACACTTTTTTTCTTGGCGGGAACGGCTTGTGATAGAATGCGTCTTGTTTATCTCGAAGAACTGGGGGGAATATCTATCCCAATGCCAAAAATTTTTACCATGTTTAGTAGCTTTTCAATGGCTTCTCTTGCCTTGCCGGGAATGAGCGGTTTTGTTGCAGAATTAGTAGTCTTTTTTGGACTAATTACTAGTCCTAAATTTATGTTAATGCCAAAAATGCTAATTACTTTTGTAATGGCAATAGGAATGATATTAACTCCTATTTATTTATTATCTATGTTACGACAGATGTTCTATGGATACAAGCTATTTCATGTTCCAAACAAAAATTTTGTAGATTCTGGACCACGGGAACTCTTTCTTTTAATCTGTATCTTTTTACCAGTAATAGGAATTGGTATTTATCCAGATTTTGTTCTCTCTCTATCCGTTGATAGGGTAGAGGTTCTATTATCCAATTATTATACTAAATAGGATTTTCTTTAATAAAGTAAAAAAGTCTAATTAGATCTATCTCGAATTTTTGAGAACCCCTTGAACGTCTTTTCAAAGGGTTCTCAAATCAAACAAAAAAGGAAAAAACCTTTAGGTTTTATGTTATGTAATTATTTAGATGGTAATGTAAATGAACCGTAACTATGTAAACCTATTCCTAACAGATTGATACCAAAATAGCAGATCCAAATTATAAGAAATCCTATCGAAGCTACAAGTGCGGAATTCGTACCCTTCCAATTTGGATTTGTTCTACTATGTAAATATATTGCAAATATGGTCCAGGTAATAAATGCCCAAGTTTCCTTAGGATCCCAATTCCAATAGGATCCCCATGCCTCATTAGCCCATACTGCTCCACAAAGAATACCCACGGTTAAAAGAGTAAACCCTAGACTAATGACACGATAACTCCAAGAATCCAAACGCTCAGTTAATTGATATTTGTAATAATTTGGAAATACGGCAAAAGAGGTGTTTTTTAAAGCACTTCTTTTTGCATATAAATATTCAATCTCACTAAAGAAAAATGTTTTTCTTAAAACATTTTTCTTTAGTGAAAAGAAATCGAAAGAATTTCGAAATCTAATGATTAGAAGAGCGGCGGATAATAAGGATCCGCACAAAAGAGTTGCATAGCTTAGTAACATCATACTGACATGCATCATTAACCACTGAGATTGTAGAGCAGGTACTAGTATTGTGGATTGATGCATTTCAGTTAAAAGACCCGACGTGGCAAAGCCTTGCGTTAAAATAGTACTTGGCGTAGTTATTGTGCTTAAATCATTTTTCGAGTTCTGTATCTTAGGAATAGTATGAAGAATATACAGAGTCCATGAAAGGAAGATCAATGACTCATATAAATTACTTAATGGAAAATGTCCCGAAGAAACCCAACGAGAGACTAAAAATCCTGTTATAGAGAAAAAAGTAGCTATCATTCCTTTTTCTGACGAATCACGTAATCCCCTAAGTTCACGAACTAATAAGGTTATCAAATGAATCGTAATCACAATTGAAATGGTTGAGAAAGAGATATGAGTTAGTATATGTTCTAAAGTTGCAAATAGCATAACGATAAGGTCCCATTACAAAATTGGAAATTTAGAATTGAATCCATTTTCTAATTTATTGTATTCTTTTTCGAGAATGCCGCCACTCGGATTCGAACCGAGATGCTTGAGCACTGCTTCCTAAGAGCAGCGTGTCTACCAATTTCACCATGGCGGCTAATTTCAAATAATAGTTAACTTAAAAGAATAATAGTTATTTTATCGTGAATCGTCGAGACTGGGAGAGGCCATAGAATTTAGGAACATTAGAAGTTCATCATTAACTACAATGAAATTAATTTTGTATTTTAGAAAAATTTATAGAATGAAAGCCTTTACACTCTTATTAATATGATGTACCAGTCCTAAACCCATTTATATGGGAATTTTGGATAAGATTAGGTAGAGGTTGTAAGTCCTATTGCAAGAGTAGTCTACTTTTTATAATGGAATCCTCGTTTTTATGAGGATTCCATTATAAAAAAAAAGTTCTTTGATAGGAAAAGAATACTGGGGACACAATATACCAAAAACTTTTGTTCTATATAATGATAATGGAGGGATTCGTTCTAAGAATATTGTACCGAGGAATTCGACACATAAAAGTACATTTATTAATTAATCCGAATTATTCATTTATATTAAATAATTGGAATTTATTTTGGATAGTCCAATTCAGATTATTTTAAAATCTTATTATTTGTTTGCTTGTTGCCCAGAAAAACCTTTTGGTTTTGGATACTCGTTGCCGCTAGAAAATGATCTTGATTTTGCTAAAGAATAAGATTGTACTATGGAAAAATAAGTCTTTTTTTTCCAAAGATTTTTACGAATACGCTTTTTTGACATCGAGGTACGTTTTTTTGGAACTGCCATTCAAAAAGGGAATTACTTTTTTCTAGTTGTATGTGAAAGACATCTATTGCCGCAAATCAATCCTTCTTTCTGTTTTTTCTTAGTATTTATACTTAGATACTGAAAGATACTTAAATGATACTGAAAGATACTTAAATTCTAAATTCTTCTTTAGTTCATTTTGTCTAATGTGGATAAGACAAGAGTTTTTTAAGATTTTCTATTTAAATCAATTTATATATAAAATATACTCCATATATTTATATATGGTATGGGGGATAAGCTCTCATATAAGAGGGGGAGATAAAAAGAAGTAAAATTCAATTCAAATAGTTAATTAAGTTCAGAAAGCTATTCCATAATTGAATTCCAATAAAAAAAATACTTAGTCTCTTAACCAAGACATTCTAAAACTTAGAGAATTCTAGTCATTAGGATTTCCTTTTATATGAAATAAGCAATATTCGAGAATTTCCTATAAATATGGGTTTTCTTTGGAATTCAATCAATCAATTACGAAACAAGAGAGCTCTTTTATTTTAACAGAAAGAAATACAAAAATGATTAGAAAATTATTCAATCTTTTTTTTGTATTTTAATAAATATTTTTTTTAACTAATAACTAGATACCGATAATAACTAGATACCGAAATTCTTTGATTCACTTTTTGAATTTAAGTAACTAAACCCATTCTTAATTTTGGAATATTTTAATGAGAGAAATTTTTAAAATCCAGAATTCCAGTATTTTTTATTTTTCTTATTTTGTTTTTTTAATTCCTTTAGAAAGAGATAAGAATAGGTTTGGTGAATCGGAAACAATTTTATTTTATAGAAAAATTGAACTATAAATTTAAACTCAAAATTGCTATTTCTTTTCTTATGGAACATACATATCAATATGCCTGGGTAATTCCTCTTCTCCCACTTCCAGTTATTATGTCAATGGGATTTGGACTTTTTTTTATTCCCACAGCAACAAAAAATCTTCGTCGCATATGGGCTTTTCCTAGTATTTTACTCTTAAGTATAGCTATGGTATTCTCACTTCACCTGTCTATTCAACAAATAAATGGAAGTTCTATCTATCAATATCTATGGTCTTGGACCATCAATAATGATTTTTCCTTAGAATTTGGATACTTGGTCGACCCCCTTACGTCTATTATGTTAATACTAATTACTACTGTAGGAATCTTAGTTCTTATTTATAGTGACGATTATATGTCTCACGATGAAGGATATTTGAGATTTTTTGTTTATATAAGTTTTTTTAATACTTCCATGTTGGGATTGGTTACTAGTTCCAATTTGATACAAATTTATTTTTTTTGGGAACTTGTCGGAATGTGTTCCTATTTATTGATAGGCTTTTGGTTTACGCGGCCAATTGCAGCGAGTGCTTGTCAAAAAGCTTTTGTAACTAATCGTGTAGGGGATTTTGGTCTGTTATTAGGAATTTTAGGTTTTTTTTGGATAACGGGTAGTTTGGAGTTTCGGGATTTGTTCAAAATAGCTAATAACTGGATTCCTAATAATGGGATTAATTCCTTACTTACTACTTTGTGTGCTTTTTTATTATTCCTCGGTGCAGTTGCAAAATCTGCACAATTTCCTCTTCACGTATGGTTACCTGATGCTATGGAAGGACCCACTCCCATTTCGGCTCTTATACACGCAGCAACTATGGTTGCTGCGGGGATTTTTCTTCTAGCTAGACTTCTTCCTCTTTTCATATCCCTACCCTTGATAATGAGTTTCATTTCTTTAGTAGGTATAATAACACTCTTCTTAGGAGCCACTTTAGCTCTTGCTCAGAGAGATATTAAAAGAAGCTTAGCCTATTCTACAATGTCTCAATTGGGTTATATGATGTTAGCTCTAGGTATAGGTTCTTATCAAGCTGCTTTATTCCATTTGATCACTCATGCTTATTCGAAAGCTTTATTGTTCTTAGGATCCGGATCCGTTATTCATTCAATGGAACCTCTTGTTGGATATTCACCAGATAAAAGTCAGAATATGGTTCTTATGGGTGGTTTAAGAAAATACGTTCCAATTACAAGAACTACTTTTTTATGTGGTACACTTTCTCTTTGTGGTATTCCACCTCTTGCTTGCTTCTGGTCCAAAGATGAAATCCTTAGTAATAGTTGGTTGTATTCACCCTTTTTTGGAATAATAGCCTCTTTTACTGCAGGATTAACTGCATTTTATATGTTTCGGATATATTTACTTACTTTTGATGGGTATTTGCGTGTTCATTTTCAAAATTACAGTAGTACTAAAGAAGGTTCGTTGTATTCAATATCCTTATGGGGAAAAAGTATATCCAAAGGAGTCAATAGGAATTTTGTTTTATCAACAATGAAGAGTGGAGTTTCTTTTTTTTCACAAAATATACCAAAAATTCCTGCTAATACAAGAAATAAGATAGGATCCTTTAGTACTCCCTTTGGGGCTAAAAACACTTTTGTCTATCCTCATGAAACGGGAAATACTATGCTATTTCCTCTTCTTATATTACTACTTTTTACTTTGTTCATTGGATCCATAGGAATCCGTTTTGATAATGGAGTAAAAGATAATAGAATATTGGAGTTAACCATATTATCAAAGTGGCTAACTCCTTCAATAAACTTGTTCCAGGAAAATTCGAATTCTTCCATAAATTCATATGAATTTCTCACTAATGCAATTTCTTCTGTAAGTTTAGCAATTTTTGGTCTATTCATAGCATATATCTTTTATGGATCTGCTTATTCTTTTTTTCAGAATTTGAATTTTCAAAATTCCCTTGTAAAAAAGAATCCAAAAAAGAGCTTTTTGGATGAAGTAAAAAAAAAGATATACAGCTGGTCATATAATCGTGGTTATATAGATTTTTTCTATACTAGGGTTTTTATCCTAGGTATAAGAAGATTAGCTGAACTAACCCATTTTTTTGATAAAGGTGTCATTGATGGAATTATCAATGGAGTAGGTCTTGCTGGTTTTTGTATAGGAGAAGAAATCAAATATGTAGGGGGAGGGCGAATATCGTCTTATCTATTCTTTTTTTTATGTTATGTATCCTTGTTCTTATTCTTTATTCCATGAAAATGGATTATTCCATGAATTCCTCAAAACGAGGCTCATCAAAAAATCTAAGACTACTATAAGACTACTAATAAAATAAGAAAAAAATTCGAACGATTAAATTACTTCTCCCGAATATCCAACTGACTGATTAA